CCGACCGCTCTACCACTGAGCTACTGAGGAACGCCGGGAGACTCGATCTCATAGAATTCAATTCTCGTTCTCAACCCATGACCAATATGAGCTCGAAGCTTCCTTCGTAACTCCCGCAACTTCTTCGTAATGGCTCCCTTCCATGCCTCATTTCATAGAGAACCTGAAAGTTGCTCTATTTCATTATATTCCATCCATACCCCAATTCCATTCATTTAATATCCCTTTGGTGTCATCGACATAAGAGATGTCGTTTCTAGTCTATCTCTTTCTATTTATATATGGAAAGTTAAAAAATCATCATATAATAATCCAGAAATTTCAATACAAAAGAAAAAGGGAGGTTTCTGATGATTTTTCAATCTTTTCTACTAGGTAATCTATTATCCTTATGCATGAAGATAATAAATTCGGTCGTTGTGGTCGGACTTTATTATGGATTTCTGACCACATTTTCCATAGGGCCCTCTTATCTCTTCCTTCTCCGAGCTCGGGTTATGGAAGAAGGAGAAGAAGGAACCGAGAAGAAGGTATCAGCAACAACTGGTTTTATTATGGGACAGCTCATGATGTTCATATCGATCTATTATACGCCTCTGCATCTAGCATTGGGTAGACCTCATACAATAACTGTCCTAGCTCTACCCTACCTTTTGTTTCATTTCTTCTGGAACAATCACAAAAACTTTTTTTTTTTTGGATCTACTAGCAGAAATTCAATGCGCAATCTCAGCATTCAATGTGTATTCCTGAATAATCTAATTTTTCAATTATTCAACCATTTCATTTTACCAAGTTCAATGTTAGCCAGATTAGTAAACATTTATATGTTTCGATGCAACAACAAGATATTATTTGTAACAAGTAGTTTTGTTGGTTGGTTAATTGGTCACATTTTATTCATGAAATGGGTTGGGTTGTTATTAGTTTGGATACAGCAAAATCATTCTATTAGATCTAATGTACTTATTCGATCTAATAAGTATCTGGTGTCAGAATTGACAAATTCTATGGCTCGAATCTTTAGTATTCTCTTATTTATTACCTGTGTCTACTATTTAGGCAGAATGCCGTCACCCATTTTTACTAACAAATTGAAAGAAAACTCAGAAAGGAAAGAAATTGAGGAAGAAATAGATGGAGAAATAGAAAAAACTTCCGAAACGAAGGAGACTAAACAGGAAGAAGAGGGATTCACCGAAGAAGATCCTCCTCCTTCCCTTTTTTCGGACGAAAAGGAGGATCCGGACAAAATGGATGAAACGGAAAAGATCCGAGTGAATGGAAAGGACAAAACAAAGGATGAATTCAACTTGCACTTAAAAGAAGCGTGCTATAAAAATAGCCCAACTTATTATTCTGGCAATCAAGATATTTCGAAGTTAGAAATACTTAAAGAAGAAAAGAAAAACCTCTTCTGGTTTGAAAAACCCCTTCTTTCTCTGCTTTTCGACTATAAACGTTGGAATCGTCCAACGCGATATATAAAAAACAATCGATTTGAAAATGCGGTAAGAAATGAAATGTCACAATATTTTTTTTATACATGTAAAAATGATGGAAAACAAAGAATTTCTTTTACATATCCACCCAGTTTATCCATTTTCTGGGAAATGATACAAAGAAAGATTTCTTTGTCTATAATAGACAAATTCTTATACGATGAACTATACAATTATTGGATTTATAACAATGAACAAAAAAAAAACAGCTTAAGCAATGAATTTACTAATAGAATTGCAGTTCTAGACAAAGGACTTTTTTATATAGATGGACTCGATAAAAAAACTCGATTATGCTATGAGAAAACGAAAAAGGAATATTTGCCAAAAAGAAATGATCCTTTCTTAAATGGATCCTATCGTGGAATAATAAAAAAATGCTTTTCATCCTCTATTATAAATGAAACTCCAGTCAAAAATAGGATAGATGGCATTTTTATAAATAAGATTCATAGTATTCTTAGTAATGATTATAATTACCACGAATTTGAACAGAAAAAAGATGCATTTAATAAAAAATCAATATCAAAAGAAATTAGGCATTTCATGCAGTTAATGAGTCAATTTTATGGGGAATCAACATTCAATATTTCTTTACTTCCAGAAGAAGTCAAAATTGGTTTAGAAGATCAAGACAAATTTTGTAAATTACTAAAAAGAAATAAGAAATTAATAAAAAAAGCAATTGGAATAAAAGATATTAGTAAAAAAGTTCCATGCTGGTCATACAAATTAATTGATGATTTAGAACAGCAAGAAAGAAAAAATGAAGATGATGTACCAAGAGATCATCAAATTCGCTCAAGGAAAGCTAAACGTGTAGTTATTTTTAATAATACCGAAGATAATATTAAGATTAATAACATTGATCTAAAAAAATCTAACCAAGAAGTAGCTTTGATACGTTATTCACAACAATCCGATTTTCGTCGAAATATAATAAAAGGTTCCATGCGTGTTCAAAGACGCAAAATTAATTTTTTGGAATTATTTCAAGCAAATATACATTCACCGCTTTTTTTAGACAGAATAGATAAATCTTCTTTTTCTTCTGTTAACATTTCAAAATTAATAAAACAAATTTTTAGAAATTATATAGGAAAAAAAAGAGAATTTCAAATTTCGGATTATACAGAAGAAGAAAAAAAGGAAGAAGAGAAAAACAACGAATACAAAAGAAACGAAGAAAAAAGAAAAGAAAAAACACGAATAGAAATAGCTGAAGCTTGGGATACCATTATATTTGCTCAAGTAATAAGAGGTTTGATGTTAGTAACTCAGTCCATTTTTAGAAAATATTTTCTATTACCTTTTTTCATAATCGCAAAAAATATGGGTCGTATAGTCTTATTCCAACTTCCCGAGTGGGAAGAGGATTTCGAAGGGTGGAATAAAGAAATGCATGTTAAATGTACCTATAATGGTGTTCAGTTATCAGAAACAGAATTTCCTAAAAACTGGTTAAAAGATGGTATTCAGATAAAGATACTATTTCCTTTCTATATAAAACCTTGGCACCGATCAATGTTAAGACCTTCTTATCAAGAGGAAATGAAAAAAAAAAATAAAAAGGATAATTTTTGTTTTTTAACAGTTTGGGGGCTGGAAACTGAATTTCCTTTCGGTTCCTCCCGAAAACAACCTTCTTTTTTTAAACCTATTTTTAAAGAATTCAATAAAAAAATTTTTAAATTTACAAGGAAAGCTTTTCAAGTTTTAAAAATTGTGATTATTAAAGAAAAAATCGAATTTTTTCTAAAGGTTCTGAATGAAACAAAAAAATTTATTAAAAGCTTTTTTTTATTAAAAAAAAAAAATTTTTCAATGGTAAACCAAGTTCGAGTATTTGGATTAGGAGAAGAATCTAGTGAAAAAAAAAAATTTTTGACAATCAATAATAATAATTATATGGTTCATGAATCATCCATTCAAAACCAATTTATTAATTGGACAAACTATTCAGATTCAGTAGCAGAACAAAAAACGCAAAATCTCGCTAATAGAACAAGGACAATAACAAATCAAATAGAAAAAGAAAAAAAAAATAGATCCCAAACTTTAAAATTTCTTTTTAAGCCTAACAAAACACCTTATGGTACTCAAAATTTCGAATCACCCCAAAATTTGGGTCAGATATTAAAAAGGATAAATACTCGATTAATTCGTAAATCAAAAAATTTTAAAAATTTTTTTAGGGAACGAATATCCGTAGATCTATTTCTATATATTATTAATATTTCTCAAATTAAAATAAAACTTTTTCTTGAATCAACAAAACATTTTAGTGAAAAACCCACTGAAAAAAAAAATCCAGAAAGGATTGATAAAATAAATAAAAAAACAATTCAATTTCATAAGAATTTAAAAAATCTTTCCCATTTATCTTTTTTGTCACAAGCCTATATATTTTTCAAATTATTACAAGTCGAATTTATTAACTTATATAAGTTAAAGTTAACTTTTATCCTTCAATATCGCGGAACACAAGGAATAATTCCTTCTAAGTTAAAGACTAAAAAACATAAAAATTCTGAACTGAATCAATGGAAAAACTGGTTAAAATTTAAAAGTAATTATCAATACGATTTATCGCAGATAAACTGGTTTCAATTAGGACCAAAAAATTGGCGTAATGGAGTCGCTGAATATTGTGAGATTGAAAAACAAAAATTTCAAAAAACAAAAAGGAATTCATATAAAAAAAACGAATTACTTAATTACAAAAATAATTCTGAAAACCCGTTTTGTTTATTGCGGGATCAAAAAGAGAATTTTCAAAAAAATTATAGATATAATATTTTATCATATAATTTTTGTTTTTTTGAAGATAAGAAGGATTTTTATAGTTATGGAGAACCATTACAAGTAAATAAAAAGCAAGAATTATCTTATAATTACAACATATCTAAAGACAAGTTCATTTATATGTGGTGGAGTATTCCTATCACTAATCTTTTAAGAAAAAAAATGATTCTGGATATACAGACAAATACAGATAGAAAATATTGTGATTGGAAATTTATCTTTTTTTTTCTTAGAAACAAAATAGACATTGAAGCTTGGATCAATATTAGCAGTAGCACTAAAAATATTAAGATTGAACCGAAAAATTATAAAATTGTTGATAAAATTGAAAAGAAAGATCTTTTTTATCGCACAATTTATCAAGAAATTTACCAATTAAAAAAAAAACTTTTAGATTGGATGGGGATGAATGAAGAAATACTAAGTCGTCCTATATTAAATCTAGAGTTTTTGTTCTTTTCAGAATTTTTATTACTCTTTAATGCATATAAAATGAAACCTTGGATTATACCAATAAATTTACTTTTTTCAAATTGTAATGTAAATTATAATTTTAGCAAAAAGAAAAAAGCGAATCCTTTTACAACACCTATAATATCAAATGAAAAAAAATTAGAGAATAGGAATCAAGACAAAAAAGAGCTCATAAGTCAAAGAAATAATGAATCTGACGTTCAAAAAATGTCTGAGTCTCTCAGCTCAAATCGCCAAAAAGATATTAAAGAAAATTATATAGAATCATATATTAAAAAAAGCAGAAAAAAAAAACAAGACAAGAGTAGTCCAGAAGCCGAACTCAATTTATTCCTTAAAAGATATTTTTTTTTTCAATTGAAATGGGACAATTCTTTGAATAAAAAATTGATCAATAATATCAAAGTTTACAGTCTCCTACTTAGATTGAAAAATCCACGAGAAATTACAATATCCTCGATTGAAAGAAGAGAAATAAGTCTAAATATAATGCTGATTCAAAAAGATTTAACTCTTACTCAATTGATAAAAGGAAGGGTATTTATTATTGAACCTATTCGTCTGTCTGTAAAGGATGATGGAGAATTTCTCCGGTATCAAACCATAGGTATTTCGTTCATTCATAAGAGTAAACACCAAAATAATCAAAACATCAACAATATTGATAAGAGGAATCCGGATGAATGGATTCCCAGATATCAAACGGTGATGAAAACTAAAGATAAAACCTCTTTTTTTTTACGTGTTCCTGCAAAAGTTTTTTCGTTCCGGCGCCGTAAAGAATTGAGAATTCTAATATGTTTGAATTCAAGTAATAATAATGGTAGTTATAGAAATACAGTCTCTTACAACGGGAATCAGATAAAAACCGGTAGTCGTCAATTTTGTGATGAAAACAATCAAAAATTAAATGTCTTTCTTTGGCCTAATTATCAACTAGAAGATTTAGCCGGTATGAATCGTTATTGTTTTAATACTAATAACGGTAGTCGTTTTAGTATATTAAGAATACATATGTATCCATGATTTAAAATACATTTATAATAATTTATAATAAATTGATCTTATATATTCCCTATCCATTATCTGCTAGATAAAAAATGCCCTCGCGTCTTGACTTCAATTCTGATATATGATACGAAATTTATAACATATCAATCACTAGTCAATAGATCTAAAAAGAATTACCATAAGTTTTTTTCTTTAAAAAATAAGGAAATGTGTATACCAGGGTAAATGGGCTGGCATTATTATTCCTGATCAAAAAATTTTATATTCGGGAAATATAAAAAATAAGGAAGGTTAATAATTAATTTATGAACAAAAATGCATTGATTTCGCATGAAAAAAAAGAAGAAAACAAGGGATCTGTTGAATTTCAAGTTTTCTGTTTTACTAATAAGATACGAATACTCACTTCACATTTGGAGTTGCATAAAAAAGATTATTCATCTCAGAGAGGTCTACGACAAATTCTAGGAAAACGTCAACGACTATTGGTTTATTTATCAAAGAAAAATAGAATACGTTATAAAGAATTAATCAGTCGATTAAAGATTCGAGAGCTAAAAACACGTTAATTTTAAGAGTTGTTTTGAATTATTTGATTTATTCGATCTTGAATTTTGATGAACTTTTTTTTTCGGCAATTCATGGAAAAATGAATTCATGAAAGAATGAATCGGGGCAAAACTTATGACTGTACCAATTACAAGAAAAGATCTCATGATAGTCAATTTGGGCCCTCACCACCCAGCAATGCATGGCGTTCTCCGACTTATTGTTACTTTAGATGGAGAAGAGGTTATTGACTGTGAACCAATATTGGGGTATTTACACAGGGGGATGGAGAAAATTGCAGAAAACCGAACAATTATACAGTATTTGCCTTATGTAACACGTTGGGATTATTTAGCTACGATGTTTACAGAAGCAATAACAGTAAATGGACCCGAACAGTTGGGAAATATTCAAGTACCTAAAAGGGCTAGCTATATCAGAGTTATTATGTTGGAGTTAAGTCGTATAGCTTCTCATTTATTATGGCTCGGCCCTTTTATGGCTGATATTGGTGCACAGACCCCCTTTTTTTATATTTTCAGAGAAAGAGAATTAATATATGATTTATTTGAAGCGGCTACCGGTATGAGAATGATGCATAATTTTTTTCGTATTGGAGGAGTAGCTGCCGATCTACCTTATGGGTGGATAGATAAATGTTTAGATTTTTGTGATTATTTTTTAATGGGACTTGCTGAATACCAGCAATTGATTACACGAAATCCGATTTTTTTAGAACGAGTTGAGGGGGTAGGTGTTATTGGCGAAGAAGAGGCAATAAACTGGGGTTTATCAGGACCAATGCTACGCTCGTCCGGAATACTATGGGATCTTCGTAAAGTTGACCATTATGAGTGTTATGACGAATTTGATTGGGAAGTCCAATGGCAAAAGGAAGGGGATTCTTTAGCTCGTTATTTAGTACGGATAGGTGAAATGGCAGAATCCATAAAAATTATTCAACAAGCTCTAGAAGGAATTCCGGGGGGTCCTTATGAGAATTTAGAAATTCGCCGTTTTGATAGGATAAAATATCCTGAATGGAATGATTTTGAATATCGATTCATTAGTAAAAAGCCGTCTCCTACGTTTGAATTGTCGAAACAAGAACTTTATGTGAGAGTCGAAGCTCCAAAAGGGGAGTTAGGGATATTTTTGATAGGAAATCAGAGTGTTTTTCCTTGGAGATGGAAAATTCGCCCGCCTGGTTTTATCAATTTACAAATTCTTCCTCAGTTAGTTAAAAAAATGAAATTGGCTGATATTATGACGATATTAGGTAGCATAGATATCATTATGGGAGAAGTTGATCGTTGAAATGATAATTGATACAACAAAAATACAAAATATCAATTCTTTTTACAGATTGGAATCTTTAAAAGAAATTTATGGAACTATATGGATACTTCTCCCTATTTTGATTCTCGTATTGGGAATCACAATAGGCGTACTAGTAATTGTATGGTTAGAAAGAGAAATATCTGCAAGTATACAACAACGTATTGGACCGGAATATGCTGGTCCCTTGGGAATTCTACAAGCTTTAGCAGACGGAACAAAACTGCTTTTTAAAGAAAACCTTCTTCCATCTAGGGGGGATATACGTTTATTTAGTATCGGACCCTCTATAGCCGTCATATCAATTCTACTAAGTTATTCAGTAATTCCTTTTGGTTATAACTTTGTTCTAACCGATCTTAGTATTGGCGTTTTTTTATGGATCGCTATTTCAAGTATTGCTCCAATTGGACTTCTTATGTCAGGATATGGATCAAATAATAAATATTCTTTTTTAGGTGGTCTACGGGCTGCTGCTCAATCAATTAGTTATGAAATACCAGTAACTCTATGTGTCTTATCAATATCTCTACGTGTGATTCGTTAAGGCCTACGTCTTCAAATTGGGGTATCTAAGAAAAATTTTTTGATTTCTAAGATTAATTAAGGTATTAATTAAATAGATATCTTCATTTTTTTATTCACCGAGAGGGTTGATAAATTAAACCTGATAGTTAGATGAGTGAAAAAAAACAGCTTATAAATTCGCAGTAAAAAAAAACTCATTCCCTATGTACAAAGGTTAAACGAAAATAAACATAAGCAGTCAAGGCTGTTTACCCCCAAGATTAATTAGTAATTATAATAATAACTGGAAGCGGGTTGAAAAAAATTTATGGGGTTTTTTTATTTTACTATAATAAAAACAACTGTATTACGATATTAAAAAAGTGGATGATTAGGAACACCAAAGTACACAAAGGATTCGTAATAAATATTTTTTAGGTTCTCCTAAGTTTACATAAAAGAAATACTAATTTGAGGCTTAAAATTGGTAGAAATTATTAAGTAGTACTCCCACAAATTCCGATCCAGAGTATGCTCCTATCCACCCATTAATTGAATAACTATCAGGAACGAAATAATCCTTTAACTTTTTTTAGCCTAAAATAAACGAAATAGAAATAAGATTGATAAAAAAAAGAAAATTAAATTTAAAAAAACTCCTTTTTTCGCTATACTATAATTTGTGTCATGGTATAAGTCATGAATGTTTAAGTCTCAAAAAAATAAGATGCAGTTTTTTTTTGTTAAGGATTAAGTTATTACTCAACAAAAATGGAGTCAGTCAAAGGATGAGATAAATTCCGAAGCACTTTTATAGCATTGCAGACAGAATTTCATTGGTTTAATTCCGGATCTTTCGGTTTATTTTGACTTTATTTATCCTACGAATATATCATATCTCAGTAAAGACTACCGAATCTATTCTTAGATTTATTGATGGCTCTCGGGGAGCCGTATGAGGTGAAAATCTCATGTACGGTTCTGTACTAGCGATGACAAGAGTGATCTGATCATCGACTATGATTATCTAACAGTTCAAGTACAATCGATATAGTTGAGGCGCAGTCAAAATATGGTATTTTAGGGTGGAATTTGTGGAGGCAACCTATAGGATTTATTGTTTTTATAATTTCTTCTCTAGCAGAATGCGAGAGATTACCCTTTGATTTACCAGAAGCAGAAGAAGAATTAGTGACAGGTTATCAAACCGAATATTCAGGTATTAAATTTGGTTTATTTTACGTTGCTTCCTATCTAAATCTACTAATCTCGTCATTATTTGTAACAGTTCTTTATTTGGGGGGTTGGGATTTTTCTATTCCAGACATGTTCATTCCTGAGTTTTTTGAAATAAATAAGCAAGGAGTCTTTGGAACAATTTTGGGTATTTTAATTACATTAGCGAAAACTTTTTTGTTCTTGTTCATTCCTATCGCAACAAGATGGACTTTACCTAGACTGAGAATGGACCAATTATTAAATCTTGGGTGGAAATTTCTTTTACCAATTTCTTTAGGTAATCTATTATTAACAACTTCTTCCCAACTCCTTTCATTATAAAAAAAAATAGATTTGATACTCACTAAAATTAAAATTTATCGCAAACAAGAGAAAGAAACAAAATCTTATTTTTTTTTTAGTTTAGTATATGTTCCCTATGGTAACTGGGTTAATTAATTATGGTCAACAAACAGTACGCGCGGCAAGGTACATTGGGCAAGGTTTTATTATTACCCTATCTCATGCCAATCGTTTACCTGTAACTATCCAGTATCCGTATGAAAAATTGATCACCTCAGAGCGGTTTCGTGGTCGAATACACTTTGAGTTTGATAAATGTATTGCTTGTGAAGTATGTGTTCGTGTATGTCCTATAGATTTACCTGTTGTTGATTGGAAAGTGGAAACGGATATTCGGAAAAAACGATTGCTTAATTATAGCATTGATTTCGGAATCTGTATATTTTGTGGTAATTGTGTTGAGTATTGTCCAACAAATTGTTTATCGATGACTGAAGAATATGAGCTTTCCACTTATGATCGTCATGAATTAAATTATAATCAAATTGCTCTGGGTCGTTTACCAATATCAATAACTGATGATTACACAATTCGAACAATTATGAATACACCTCAAATAACAGAAAAATCTTGTGATTAAAAAACACTTTCTAATTATTAAATGACTAAATGAAGAAAGTTCCTAAAAAAAAATTATAGGGAATTTAAATTAAAAAAGTTTCTTGTTTTCTTGATCAAAAAAATGCGAACTATTGGCTATAAAAAAGCAACAGATTCAAAAATTTTACCCGTATTTATTTAAAGTAATACACTTTAGGATTTAACAATTAGTAATGCACGAATCCCTTTTTCTGTTCAATTCAATAAGATCATGAAACTTTTTTTATCTCTTTTTATATATAATGGATTTACCTGGACCAATACATGATTTTCTTTTAGTCTTTCTAGGAACAGGTCTTATATTTGGGGGTCTAGGAGTAGTATTATTTAACAATCCAATTCTTTCTGCCTTTTCGTTGGGATTGGTTCTTGTTTGTATATCTTTATTCTATATTCTAGCCAATTCGCATTTTGTAGCTTCAGCACAACTCCTTATTTATGTGGGAGCTATAAATATATTAATAATATTTGCTGTAATGTTCATGAATGGGCCAGAATATGATACAAATTTGCGTCTGTGGACTGTTGGTGATAACGTTACTTCGTTGATTTGTACAAGTCTTTTTGTTTCATTAATTATTACTATTCTAAATACGTCATGGTATGGTATTATTTGGACTACAAAATCAAACCAGATTCTTGAACAAGATTTTATAACTACTAGTCAACAAATAGGAATTAATTTATCAACAAAATTTTTTCTTCCCTTTGAACTTATTTCAATAATTCTTTTAGTTGCGTTAATAGGCGCAATTGCTGTGGCACGTCAATAATTTTAATTTTAAAAATCAGCAATAATCAAAGGGTATATTTTCTCATACGCGTTTAAATTAAATTCTATTCAGATTGGTTTAGAAACTTTTAGTTCGATTTCTTATTACCAAAATATTTTTTGCTTTTATATAGATTTTTGAACTTATGGTATTTGAGTCAATCAAATGGGTTTAATTGTTGTTCATATTGAAATTGAAATATTCATAAGGAGTTGGTCAATGATGCTCGAACATGTACTTGTTTTGAGTGCTTATTTATTTTCTATTGGAATCTATGGATTAGTCACGAGCCGAAATTTGGTTCGGGCTCTTATGTGTCTTGAACTTATATTGAATGCAGTTAATCTAAATTTTGTAACATTTTCTGATTTTTTTGATAGCCGCCAATTAAAGGGAAACATTTTCTCAATCTTTGTTATAGCTATTGCAGCCGCTGAAGCAGCTATAGGACTTGCTATTGTTTCATCAATTTATCGTAACAGAAAATCAACTCGTATCAATCAATCCAATTTATTGAATAAATAGTATGTTTTTTTCTATATATTATTTATTATATATAAATAATAATATATAATAATATAATAATTAATTTTTTATTATATTATGATTAATTATATCAATATAATATTGTAATTATAAGTTCAATTTAGATTACTAGATATCGCACCTTAAAAGTAGGGCATACTTTTAAAATGTAAGAAGTGAAAGTTTTTTGGATCTCTTTTATATTTATTTTGTAGTAAATCTCCAATCCAAGCCAGAAGTAGATTGATTCAAAAAATTCTGGTAAATCATTGATTCGTCTGGTATTTTAATATGTACTTCATTTACTTTTAGTAGAACTAGATCGAAAATTAATGAAATTTAAAAAATTAAAGATCCTATGTCACATTCAGTAAAGATTTATGATACATGTATAGGGTGTACTCAATGTGTTCGAGCTTGCCCCACAGATGTATTAGAAATGATACCTTGGGACGGGTGTAAAGCTAAACAAATAGCTTCTGCTCCAAGAACGGAAGACTGTGTTGGTTGTAAAAGATGTGAATCCGCTTGTCCAACAGATTTTTTAAGCGTTCGAGTTTATTTATGGAATGAAACAACGCGGAGCATGGGTCTAGCTTATTGATGCGTTCCAGAACATTTCATTTGAATCCATTTTTTCAATTTGGATTTTTTTTACTGATAAAAACCCGTACCCGAAAATAAATTTTTTCGGGTACGGATTTTTTTGGCTCAATTGTATCTTGTCTTTACCACGAATTCTTTTCCTTGGTTAACAACAATTGTAGTTTTACCCATATTTGCAGGTTCTTTAATTTTTGTTCTTCCTCATAGAGGAAATAAAATAATTCGTTGGTATACTATTAGCATAGCTACTATAGAGTTACTTCTAACAACCTATGCATTTTGTTATAATTTCCAGCCGGACGATCCATTAATCCAACTGGCAGAAGATTATAAATGGATAAACTTTTTTGATTTCCGCTGGAGATTGGGAATCGATGGACTTTCGATAGGACCCGTTTTACTGACGGGATTCATCACTACTTTAGCTACTTTAGCAGCTTTTCCAGTTACTCGAGATTGCCGATTATTCCATTTTCTGATGTTAGCAATGTACAGTGGTCAAATAGGATCATTTTCGTCCCGAGACCTTTTACTTTTTTTCATAATGTGGGAATTAGAATTAATTCCTGTTTATCTACTTTTATCCATGTGGGGCGGAAAGAAACGTCTCTACTCTGCTACTAAATTTATTTTGTATACGGGGGGGGGTTCCATTTTTCTATTAATGGGAGTTTTGGGTATTGGTTTATATGGTTCTACTGAACCTACCTTAAATTTGGAAATGTTAGTTAATCAATCGTATCCCCTAGCATTAGAAATAATGTTCTATATTGGATTTTTTATTGCTTTTGCTGTTAAATTACCAATTATACCGTTACATACATGGTTACCAGATACCCATGGGGAAGCCCATTATAGTACTTGTATGCTTCTTGCCGGAATTTTATTAAAAATGGGAGCATATGGTTTAGTTCGGATCAATATGGAATTATTGTCTCATGCTCATTCGATCTTTTCTCCTTGGTTGATAATAATCGGCACAATGCAAATAATCTATGCAGCTTTAATATCTCTTGGACAACGCAATTTAAAAAAACGAATAGCCTATTCTTCTGTATCACACATGGGTTTTATAATTATAGGAATTAGTTCTATAACTGAAACGGGACTTAATGGAGCTTTTTTACAAATAATCTCTCATGGATTTATTGGTGCTGCACTTTTTTTCTTAGCGGGAACTAGTTACGATAGAATACGTCTTGTTTATCTTGACGAAATGGGCGGAATAGCTATTCCAATGCCAAAAATATTTACACTATTCAGTAGCTTTTCAATGGCATCCCTTGCGTTACCAGGCATGAGTGGTTTTGTTGCAGAATTAATAATCTTTTTCGGAATAATTACTAGCCACAAATTACTTTTAATGACAAAAATACTAATTACTTTTGGAATGGCGATTGGAATGATATTAACTCCTATTTATTTATTATCTATGTTACGTCAAATGTTTTATGGATATAAGTTTTTTAATATAAAAAACTCTGCTTTTTTGGATTCTGGGCCACGAGAATTATTTGTATCGAGCTCTATCTTTATACCGGTAATTGGTGTTGGCATTTATCCAGATTTTGTTCTTTCATTATCTGCTGAGAAGGTGGAAGCTATTCTATCAAAATTTTTTTATAGATAAGTTTCATTTCATTTAATCAAATGAAAAAGTAGTCTTCTTTATCTTTATATTTGTACGAAGAATGACTAAATTGCAATTCTAATCGGGCATGTTTGTTTGGCGTTTGTGAGAACCATTAAAATGGTTCTCACCTGTTTATAAGAAACGCCTTGTCCTATGTTTGTATTCGGACGTAGGGTCCTCTCTTTACTTCAATTTAATTAATGAATGAACCATAACTATGTAGCCCTATTCCTAAGAGATTGACTCCAAAATAGCATATCCAAATTATAAGAAAGCCCATAAAAGCTACAATTGCAGAATTTGCATCCCTAAAATTTATATTTGTTCTAATATGTAAGTAAATTGCAAATACAATCCAAGTAATAAAAGCCCAAGTTTCCTTTGGGTCCCAATTCCAATACGATCCCCATGCTTCATTGGCCCATACTGCTCCTGAAAGAATACCTACGGTTAAAAGGATAAATCCTAAACTAATAACACGATAACTCCAATGATCCAGTTGTTCAATCAACTGAGACCTGTAATAATTTTGAACCGAAAAGGGCGAAACGCTTTCTAAAATATTGCCTTTTTCGTTCATGTATTGAATCTCACTGAAAAAAAATAATTCATTAAAAAAAAAATTTTTTTTTTCAAAAAACGCTGTTATATTTTTTTGAAATAGAATTATTAGAAGTGCTACTGATAATAATGATCCGCATAAAAGAGCTGCATAACCCAGCACCATCATACTTACGTGCATCATTAACCAACGGGATTGAAGAGCCGGTACTAATAGTGAAGATTGCGGCGTTTCCGTTAAAAGGCCTGAAGTAGCAAACCCTTGAGTAAAAATAGCACTTGGCGCAGTTATTGCACTTAAATTCCTTTTTTGTTTTTTAAAATATGGAATCATATGAATAATGTAAAAACTCCAGGAAAGAAATATTAATGATTCATATAGATCATTTAATGGGAAATGTTTACAATAAACCCAACGAGTAACTAATAATCCCGTTATAGATAAAAAAGTAACTAGCATGCCTTTTTTTAATGAATTGTAGAGTCCTACTTTTTCATTGACTAATAAAGTTATCAAATGGAGTGTAATTACAACGGAAACCGTTGAAAAAGAAAAATGAGTCAAAATATGTTCTAAAGTCGAAAATATCATATAAAATTATATATATAAAGAAATTTCTCAATTATAAATTATCAAATGAAAATCCGAACAAAAAGTCCTTTAATTTTTTTTTATATGCCGCCACTCGGACTCGAACCGAGATGCTATCGCACTGCTTCCTAAGAGCAGCGTGTCTACCAATTTCACCATAGCGGCTTATTTGAAATCATAATAACCTTTTTTTATTCAATCGTCGAGATTAATTCAATACAATTTTTTATATTGGTAATTATAAATGCATTTTTAATCTGATTTCAAAATTAGTAAATAAAAAATACATATATCCTTTGAATATGAATACAAAAAAATCAACTTTTTTGAAGCATAATTGCATTTCGGCACCAAGGACTTTTTTATTAAATGGATATTTTGATATCCAAAAAAATGACTTATTAGATTGTAAACGAACGCATATAGAGCAATTATGAAAGTTAAGGTTTAGCTCTTTTTTGTTATAATTTAAAATAGGTTGATGGGGAAAAGATCCCCATCTAAAAAAAAAAAAAATAGACTAAAAAAACGATGGTGATTCAAAAAATTTTTTTAAGACCCTTAATTTAAGCGCAAAAATTTCATTTAAAATTGAGTTTTGTATTTTGTATTTCAAATACAAAAATTTCAAATCAAAAAGCCAAAATGAAATTTTGTCATAATTTATCATGCTAATTTTTTATATTTAGGGTCTTTTTTTTTTCAGATCCATTCTGATTATTCCAAGTTTTTAGTACTTATTTTTCGTACAAAAAAACTTTTTGAATTTCCAGTATAAATAGATTTTGCTAACGAAAAAGCTTTTAACGCTGCCCAATACCCCTTCTTTTTCCAAATATTTTTACGAATAGACTTTTTGGAAATAGAAGTACGCTTTTTTGGAACTGCCATTTAAAATTCAATGGATTCTTCATTATTATAGTTGGATGTGAAAGACATCTATTATTCAAACAAATCTTTGTTTCTTATTCATTATCTATGTATTTATATTCTAGATGAAAATATCTTAATTTGGAAAAACAAAATTTTAAATTAAAAAATTCTATTAGTAGAAACAAACTCTTTTATGATCCATAGACTATTTTTAAATAAAATAATTCAATTTTAACTAATTAAATAAATGAAAATGAATATATTTATGAAATTCAAAAGTAATAAAAATTACAAAATATTTTCTTTATTTTTATTGTGTTGTATTTAAATTTCATTTAAATGTATATAATAAACCACGTCGAGAAATTTTAAAACCCAAAACTTAATTTAATTGAAAAACTTGACTTTAGTTTTTTGAATATAACTATAAAATTTAGTTAGGGTGAAAAAATTTTTAGTAAAACAGATTGATAATTCTGAACTAATTAGAGAAGAAGCTAAGTCGTTTGTATCATTATTAATTTTATTAAAGCTTTAGTTAAGTAAATCTTATGATTAAAGGTTTTTTCCTGTAATCTATATATGTATTATAATTATAAATTATTTAAATGGAAAAGAAAGTGCCATTTTTTATCGTCCCGCTCAACTTAATTTAAAAAGGCAAGAACTGATGAATATTAAAAAATGCAACCCGAAATAAAAATTTTCTATTATGGAACATATATACCAATATGCATGTATCATATCCTTCATTACACTTCCAATTCCTTTGTTAATAGGAGTGGGGCTTCTCCTTTTTCCGACAGCAACAAAAAATCTTCGGCGTATATGGGCGTTTTCTAGTATTTTTTTGTTAACTATAGCTATGCTTTTTTGGATCACGTTGTCGATTCACCAAATAAATAGTAATTCCATTTATCAATATGTATGGTCTTGGACCATTAATAATGATTTCTCGTTCGAATTTGGCTACTTGTTCGATCCACTTACTTCTATTATGGCAGTCTTAATCACTACTGTTGCAATTTTGGTTCTTATTTATAGTGATAATTATATGTGTCATGACCAAGGATATTTAAGATTTTTTGCTTATATGAGTTTTTTTAATACTTCCATGTTAGGATTAGTTACGAGTTCAAATTTGATACAAATTTATCTTTTTTGGGAATTAGTTGGAATGTCTTCGTATCTATTAATAGGTTTTTGGTTTACAAGACCTATTGCCGCGAATGCTTGTCAAAAAGCGTTTGTGACTAATCGTGTAGGGGATTTTGGGTTATTATTGGGCATTTTAGGTCTTTATTGGGTAACAGGCAGTTTTGATTTTCGTGATTTGTTTGAGATATTTAATAACTTAATTAAAAATAATGCAGTCAATCTTTTATTTTCTATTTTTTGCACTTTCTTCTTATTTTTTGGTGCAGTTGCAAAATCGTCCCAATTTCCCCTTCATGTATGGTTACCCGATGCTATGGAGGGACCTACTCCGATATCAGCTCTCATACATGCAGCGACCATGGTCGCTGCGGGGATTTTTCTAGTCGCTCGACTTTTTCCTCTTTTCATAGTTATACCTTATATAATGTATGTAATAACTATTATAGGTATAATAACTGTTTTTTTAGGAGCTACCTTAGCTCTTGCTCAAAAAGACATTAAGAGAAGTTTAGCTTATTCTACAATGTCTCAGTTGGGTTATATGATGTTAGCTCTAGGTATGGGTTCTTATCGAGCTGCTTTATTTCATTTGATTACTCATGCTTATTCAAAAGCATTGCTGTTTTTAGGATCCGGATCTATTATTCATTCAATGGAAACGCTTGTTGGATATTCTCCAGAAAAGAGTCAGAATATGGTTCTTATGGGGGGATTAACAAAACATGTTCCAATTACAAAAAATGCTTTTTTAATAGGTACCCTTTCTCTTTGTGGTATTCCGCCTCTTGCTTGTTTTTGGTCCAAAGATGAAATTCTTAATGAGAGTTGGTTGTATTCACAAATTTTCGCAATAATAGCTTATTTCACAGCCGGATTAACCGCATTTTATATGTTTCGAATCTATTTGCTTACGTTTGGTGGACATTTAAACCTTTATTGTAAAAATTATAGTGGAAAAAAAAGTAGTTCCCTCTATTCAATATCTCTATGGGGTAAAGAAGGATTAAAAAAAAAAATTTTTTTCTCTTTATTTACCTTATTAACAATGAATAATAATAGAGAAAGTGCTGCGGTTTTTATGAAAAAACCATATAAAATTTCGAGAAATTCTTTGAAAAGTATGCCATATTTTATTACTCTTACCGATTTTGAGAATAATAAAATTTCTGCATATCCTTCAGAATCGGACAATACTATGTTATTTCCTCTCATTATATTGATTCTGTTTACTTTATTTATTGGATTTATAGGAATTCCATTAAATAAAGAAGGAATAGAGTTGGATATATTAACTAAATGGTTAACGCCACCCGTAAATCTTTTATATTCTACTTCAAAAAATTCTATTGATTTGTATGAATTTACAATAAATGCAATCTTTTCTGTTAGTATAGCTTATTTGGGAATATTTATAGCCTTATTTTTTTATAAACCTATTTATTCATCGTTAAAAAATTTTAACTTAATAAATGCATTTGATAAAAGGGGTCCTAATAAAATTTTTGGGGACAAAATAAAAAATTATATATACAATTGGTCTTCTAATCGTGGTTATATCGATGCTTTTTATGCAACATTTTTTATTAAGGGGGTAAGGGGTTTGGCCGAACTGGTGTCTATTATTGAGAGACGAATAATTGATGGAATTCCAAATGGATTTGGTATTACAAGTTTTTTTGTTGCCGAAAGTATCAAGTATATTGGAGGAGGTCKTWTYTMCTMRTATCTTTTATTCCAATTGCTTTTTTTATTAATTTCTTATTTCTTTTTAGTCCTATGATTGCATCAACTAAAAATTTACAAAATTTGTCTTGATCTTCTAAACCAATTTTGACTTCTTCTGGAAGTAAAGAAATATTGAATGTTGATTCCCCATAAAATTGACTCATTAACTGCATGAAATGCCTAATTTCTTTTGATATTGATTTTTTATTAAATGCATCTTTTTTCTGTTCAAATTCGTGGTAATTATAATCATTACTAAGAATACTATGAATCTTATTTATAAAAATGCCATCTATCCTATTTTTGACTGGAGTTTCATTTATAATAGAGGATGAAAAGCATTTTTTTATTATTCCACGATAGGATCCATTTAAGAAAGGATCATTTCTTTTTGGCAAATATTCCTTTTTCGTTTTCTCATAGCATAATCGAGTTTTTTTATCGAGTCCATCTATATAAAAAAGTCCTTTGTCTAGAACTGCAATTCTATTAGTAAATTCATTGCTTAAGCTGTTTTTTTTTTGTTCATTGTTATAAATCCAATAATTGTATAGTTCATCGTATAAGAATTTGTCTATTATAGACAAAGAAATCTTTCTTTGTATCATTTCCCAGAAAATGGATAAACTGGGTGGATATGTAAAAGAAATTCTTTGTTTTCCATCATTTTTACATGTATAAAAAAAATATTGTGACATTTCATTTCTTACCGCATTTTCAAATCGATTGTTTTTTATATATCGCGTTGGACGATTCCAACGTTTATAGTCGAAAAGCAGAGAAAGAAGGGGTTTTTCAAACCAGAAGAGGTTTTTCTTTTCTTCTTTAAGTATTTCTAACTTCGAAATATCTTGATTGCCAGAATAATAAGTTGGGCTATTTTTATAGCACGCTTCTTTTAAGTGCAAGTTGAATTCATCCTTTGTTTTGTCCTTTCCATTCACTCGGATCTTTTCCGTTTCATCCATTTTGTCCGGATCCTCCTTTTCGTCCGAAAAAAGGGAAGGAGGAGGATCTTCTTCGGTGAATCCCTCTTCTTCCTGTTTAGTCTCCTTCGTTTCGGAAGTTTTTTCTATTTCTCCATCTATTTCTTCCTCAATTTCTTTCCTTTCTGAGTTTTCTTTCAATTTGTTAGTAAAAATGGGTGACGGCATTCTGCCTAAATAGTAGACACAGGTAATAAATAA